AATGCTTCCGCGTTCTTCTACGCCACTAACCTTTGAGCGGCCTTTTTCGTTTTATTCCTAGCCTTTTGGACCTAGAGTCAACGAGGGCGCGAAGCGCCGCGTTTGATTCGATATGCTTACTAGCATATCGAATCCAGGGCTTATAGTTTAATGGGTTCAAACGCACCGCTCATAACGGTGATATTGTAGGTTCGAGTCCTACTAAGCCTAGATTCTAGAAAACCAGAGAAAAAAAATTGGACTGAAATGGATGCGCGCGCCTGCGGCGCCCTCGAATACCCAAAATAGTTAATAGATTTTTTTGCTCCGCAGGTCATTGTTGTCTTTTCCCCATTTCTCATCATTAAATTACATAATGATAAAAAAAAATAGATATATATTTTTTTGGGTGTATAGCTTAATTGGTAGAGCATTAGGCTTTTAACTTAATGGTCGCAGGTTCAAGTCCTGCTATACCCAAATGTTTTTCTAGAAGTTCCCCTGGCAGTTCATATGCACATCAAAATAGACATTGCACGTTGGCTCGTCTAGTACGAGTCATTACGTGAAACTCAAATCTATATCTATTTTTTTATGTCTCTAGAAAAAGAACCGCGCCTTCGGCTTATGATCTAAGCTCAGATAGTGAAAAACGCAAAGAGAGAAATTACAAGAAGATTTGTTGGCTTAGATTGGGCGAAGGCGCGAAGCGCAGCTTGTCCTTTTAGGATGCAGCTTTGAAAAGAGAGAAGTGTTGTAGGTGTTACCAACTACTATTCCTATTTCATTTCTCTTCATGTGAACAATCTGCGCTTCGCGCCTGACCATAGTCAAAAGTAGGGGTCGGAGTCGTTTGATAGCAACTCTGAATAACAGTATAGATATAGATATCTTCCTATTTAGCTCCCGCAAATTCATGTCCTATCTAGGATCTTTCCATCAAGAGCGGATTCCCGTTCTTTTCGAGTCCCGCCAGTAATCTACGTCACCGTCAGCATTAATTATCTATCTGTCTCTTTCATCAATTATCTAAATTATGCCAACCTATCTTATAAAACCCGGCCCGGCAATATAGTCAATACTGGCGACACGATTAAGAAGCAGTGCTCTTCATTTCTAGTCTTTTTTCTTTATACTCTTTTTTCTCCCATTGGCCATTTATCAAAAATTTTCTGTAGTTTTTGCTCGGCCCTGGTTTTTCTGTTGAAGCGAGTAGTAATTTCTGCTGTTTGTTGGACAGCTTATTGGTTCTACGCTCTTTCATGCACCGTATGCGGAGTGCTCCTTGGATAAGAACGAATACGTCAGAAGCATTGGCAACCTATACATTATTGCCATAACTGTTCGCTTTGCTCCTCGTTATTTAATCGTCTTCTTTTTCCTCAGCATAACAAATTGAGTTGCCCTATTCGTTTTGTCATGGAGTACATGGATTCCATAAAATGAAGAAAACGTTTTGGCGGCCACGCCTTCGGCCCTTGTTGAATATCTGGCATTGATGTGGGGCTCCGCCCCCCCAATGGAGAGGGCAGAGCGGGTAAGTGCTTAAGTGGCACCATCTGCTAAGACGTCTAAATGCTTTCCTTGATAACCGGAAGTTCTGAAAAAGTGTGAAATGCCGGAGGGCTTTTGACCATCCATTCAAGTGTCGTTGAATTCTGTTCAACAGCCCAAGGACTTGAAGCACACTTGTTTTCACTGGTTAGGGTGGAAAAAACCACTACAAAGAAACACAAAATTCCTACTACAGAAACATACGAGCCGAAACTACTAAAGGCATTCCATCCAGCGTAAGCATCTGGATAATCTGGAATGCGACGTGGCATACCTGCAAGACCTAAAAAATGCATAGGAAAGAAAGTCAAGTTCACGCCGAAGAAAGTGATCCAAAAATGAATTTGACCTAAAGTCTCTGGATATTGAAGACCAGTTATTTTCCCTATCCAATAGTAGAATCCTGCAAATGAAGCAAAAACAGCTCCCATAGAAAGAACATAATGGAAATGTGCAACCACATAATAAGTATCATGTAGAGCGATGTCCAGCCCAGAATTGGCCAATACTATTCCAGTAAGAGTAGAGTAGGTGCCCTTACTCGGGTGGGGCCAATTTTGGATTTCCTTTGCGCCTCTAGTGCACCTCTCTCGTAACCGTACATGATAGTTTCCCCATCATACGGCTTGCACGCGCGTCTAATTCTTTTACGACTTGGCACGGGTTTTATAGCCTGTACCGACGTGTCGAACAAGGCTGCGATTGCCTCTCCGGTTTCTTTCTTTTCCTTCTGAGTTCCTTTCATCGGGGAGAGAGAGTTCGAAGAAGTCTTTTCTTCCCTATGTTGCTATTTGATGACATGTCATTTTGTCCTCACTCTTTCTTGTATGTGAAGCTAGCTGATGACGAAATGAATGTATAGCAGTCGAAGAAGTCTTTTCCGTGGTCGGCTCTCCCATGCCCGAGCTTGGCAAGTGTAGCCAGAGAATAACGCGGCAGCAAGGTCGCAACATATATATTGCTGCGCCCCTTCAACAACTTTTTCAGTTCCATGAGCTTTTAGTCTGGGCAGCATCTCGTTTATCTGTGAGATGTTCTTGTCGAGTTGGCTCAACTTGCGCTGCTATTGTTGTGTCCTCTCCATTGGCCCGGATTCGTTGACTAGGCATTTGGTATCGTCCAGTATAGATCTGCCGCGTAGCTTTTTGAGAAAAGGCGTAGCGGGACCAAGCTTTTTGGTTGGGGTTTTCCAACATGCTTGTGTGCTCTTCTTGTCCTGGTTTGGACCTCCATTACTGCAGAACACCAGGAAGTAAGTAACCTCTGACCTAATTCTGGGTTTCTTTTCCCGGAAAGTGATGTCGATATATCACTTCTGGAGAAGCCTGCGGCCTCCCGTTTTAATCCGTCCCATTGTAGTTGTAAGGCGTCTGCTTTTTTTAGTATGATTAGGGTGCGAACACAGCAGTTCCTGATGACGAGTTTCATTTCATTCGTTAATTGGTAGAACTTATCGACGAACGAATAGTAGTTGCATATTCCTCTTAGGATCCAGCCTTTGTAGTCCTCTCGTATTTTGCTCAATGCGCCAACGAAACGAATCGTATAAGTCTCCTATCTCTTTTTCAACAGGTCTACCAAAATGAAATGGTCGATGTTGCCGTAGTATTTTGTTCTATGCCCTTTCAGAGCTCAGTGGTGCTTTTGCGGTCCGGTTCCGATGACACCGTGGGCTAAATAAATGCAAGGGTCGAAGACCTTGATAGGGGCACCGGTTTGTAAATAACTGCTATATACTATTCCAGAATGATCTTTTCTTTGGAGGGCCACTGTAGGCTGCGGCGGGCGTTCGCCTCCCTCGAAGCGCTCATACCTTGTTGAAATCGGAAGCGTTCTGAGCGAAGTTGTTTATTTCTCTTCTGCCGACGTTTACTATTTTGCCGTCAAGGGCCGGCGTACTTCGCCCCGGGATGAACTAAAACATTTGTATGCCAACTCGGTCAGGTCTCCTTGAAATAGAAATCTGCAAGGGTTGAGGTTGTTGTTAAGGTTGCCTTTGTCGTTGTTAAGAATGGAATGCAGTTCTTTCGCTATCAGGTTAGTCATCCGCCTGACTAGTGAAGTCCTCACACGCCTGTGCGCCTGGCCCGCGTAGCAAGGGTATAGCAAAAAGATTTTTCCAAACCTCATTTGTCGAGGGCCTCCTCAGCAAAGTGAAGTGGTGGGTCACCTGCTGTCCCGTGCTTGACAGAAATGGCGTCATCCGGTTAGGTGTTGGGATTGGGAACCTTAAGTCCTTCATAGCGGGCGAGGCTTACTTGAGCCTTGAATTGCTTGCACCCTACTGCTATTTGGCCACGTACGAGATTTTCGAGAGAGTTGACGCGTTGACCCGGTAGGGGGTCCACCGGGTTCGCCTCCCGTTAGTGCAAATCACCTCGTTGTTTTTGGTTCCCTCCGTTGCCTTTTTAGGGTACCACCTTTCGGAAGCCCCCGAAGGAGGGGTTTTTTCACCCTACTCATCTTTGCTTCTGGGGTCTCCCCTACACGTCAACTGGAGAGAGAATACGTCCGTCTGTCGCCATTTCTGGGGTTATGGTGAAGTAAACGTCATCCATTCCGATTAGCACGTCGCACCCCCCTACAGTAAACAAAAAGATAGATCCTACAGCAAATAACATGGGTGTTTTGTATTGTATTGAACCTCCCCACATGGTAGCAATCCAACTAAAAATTTTTATTCCAGTAGGCACGGCAATGATCATGGTAGCCGCAGTGAAGTAAGCACGTGTATCAACATCTAAGCCTACGGTAAACATGTGGTGCGCCCACACAATAAATCCAAGAACTCCAATACTGATCAAGGCATAAACCATGCCTAGATAACCAAATACGGGTTTTCTTGAAAAGGTAGAAACGATATGACTAATGATACCGAATCCTGGCAAGATTAGAATATAGACCTCAGGATCGGGATAGATTTTGCCGTTCCCAGCAAAGCCCCCCACAGAACCCAGCGAGCTCCTCTCAAAGCACTGGGCTCTTCGCGGAATATGCCCATAACCCATGTAGTCCATCCTCAAGCATGTTCTGTAACAAGACACCACGAGTGCACAAGGGATTTGTGCAACAAATTACCATCACCAGGCACTTCCGAGTTCTTATAAAAAGGCCGCAGGTCATGAATCTCTAAATTAGAGCTAGTCAAATAACCTAAGCCTTGATTGCATACGGGACATATACCTTTTTGGCGGATGAATAGCCTGCTAAATTCGTTACCTTTCCCGTCCACCAAAATTTCCCGATAGCTTTGAATCCGAAGATTCCATTCATCAAAGGGGGTTGAATCTATGAAAGGATTACCTAGATCACGAGATGCTCGAAACATATGAGCAGGAACTTCTTTTACCATAGACGCAAGGAGTGTTATCCATATCACGTCAGCACAATGGCGTTTGGCATCTACACTGGGCTCGGTCCAAGTAGCATGGAAATCCCAAAGTCTGCCACGGGGAGAGGGCACCCCCTGGTAGAATCGGGAAACCAGTCTGGGTCGAGGAGTTTTAGAGAATTTACGATGTAAATATCGCCAGCTTCTATGCCAGATCCAGTGATCCAGCAGACTGAAGGTATGAAGAAAGTTGCCAATTCCAAAGTAGTTGCCCCAACCATGAAGAATTGGGTTTACCAATTTGATCATCTGGTAAGGAGAGAAATCTATATTTTCAGAAAAGACATTTTTTATTTTCCATTTCAGCGACATTATTCTATTGGGATTAGGATACACGTAGAGGCCCCCACGAGTGAAATTCTTCCCCACCTTCCATGAGGAAGTGATTTGGCTATAAGAGCGAGCCCTATCGATATTATGGAATATGAAGCCGATAAAATGAAGTCTCTCTCCGATCTTCCACGGGAATATGCGGGTTTTTTCTGACGACAATTGAAGGCCACGTTCCGCCAGGAAACTTTTTGCTTTTTCAAAAAGTCGTTCCACTAATGTCTCATCATTGGTAATAATGACAAAGTCATCAGCATACCTGATAAGGCGGACTGATTCTGTTTTTCGGGTCTGGTTAAAGAGATAACTATGGCCTTTTCTTTGCATCCATTCTGTCCTTTCAGGATCGGCCATAGTAGTCCGGTGTCCGCCGGTTATTCCCTTTTCTAGCCCATCCAGGGCAAAGTTCGCGATTAAAGGACTTATGACACCGCGGAACGAGACTTCAAGTTCCCCTTGATATTCAATTGGACTCTTAAGCCATTCCTCGAGTACAATTTCTGTACTACTAGGCATGGGAAAATTCTCTAAGGTCCATCGGTGAAATATTCGGCCGAGGAAGCCTTTTATATCAGCATCAATTACCCATTTGGAAACAAAATTTTTACTATTTTGTTCCATTCTCTTGTCGTTCACTTTGCGTACTCTTTGCCTTTTCGTGTCTAGTATGTAAGCAATTTCACCTACCGCCATGTGTGCACATTTTCCCCTCCGAGATCCGAAGCTATATCTGTCAGCAAAGGGTTCTGTTACAGGTTCAATAGCTAGTTTGAACAAGTGCTGGACGGTCCTGTCAAATATTGTGGGTATTCTTAGCAGCCTTTCACCATTTTTTGGTTCGAAAATGGAAACATGGCGAACGGGTGAGCTCTTGTAGTTCTTTAGATTAATCCGAAAGATACGACGAACTAGACCGATTCGGGAAGAAGCTTCTAGTATTTTACCATCGACTCCCGGAGTTCGACTTCCGGAAGTATAATAGAAATTATCTACGGCAATTATTCGAGAGGTTAATTGAGTACAGATTTCAAGCATGCAGTCTTTCAAAAATGGGTTTCTGAGTCCCAGGGAAGCTGCTAAAAGAGAGAGGATCCTTTGTTGGTTCTTTACTAATTTATGAATAGCCGTAAATTTCTTTCCCAACATGGGCCACCGACCCTCGTTCATGATGACCGCGGCTTTCCTGGCGATAATCCGTGATTTTTTTCGGGTCTCCTTCCATTCAGCGAAGAGACTGTCTGGAGATCCTGAGCCATTAGAGAAGCCACGTCTCTCTTTCCACGTCAAACGTTTCAGCATTACCCACATGTTATTGTGTATAGCCTTACGTCTCATCTCACCCTGTGATAGCATCATTGACTTGGATATATCAACAATGTCCAGTTGAATGGAAATGCCAATTTCGGCTCTTGAAAAAGGTTCCACCACAGGGGCAACGCTACCAATAGAATATCTGTCTTTTCGAAAGATGTTGGGTCTCGAGTGGTCCGCCCGGGCAAGGGCCGAAGGCTTCTTGCACGCAACGTGTGGAATCTTACCCTCGAAAGAAAGGAGGGCACACTCCAACCCCAAAAGATCCCTACTATTACCGGGGTCTAACCTAAAAGAGTTTGAAACTGAAACAAGAGAAAAAGGGCCTTTTTTTCTTTTTCTGGCACCATCCTCTACCTTTCTCATGACATCGACTCCCAAACATCCCACCTCATTGCCAGTTATCTGCATTCCAGGCAGATAGTTGATTTGAGGCACAGAACAGCTGTGCTCGCTTAGGTAGCGCTGTAAGGGCAGCGTACCACCTTTTCTATTGGCGCAATCGCGCCCATGACCAAAAAACCAAAAGAGATGCTGGTATAATATTGGATCTCCTCCTCCTGCAGGATCAAAAAAGGTTGTATTAAAGTTCCTATCAGTTAATAACATGGTAATTGCCAATCTATTCACACACTTTTGGTCAGTGGAGCACAATAAAAATCGATTTTTTTCATGCCGTTGTGGTGCAGTTTGGACTATATCTTCATCTTTTCTTAATCATACCCGCTTTGATGTGCACAATACCCTTTTTTTTAGCCCGCATGGACCACAAGGCCAAAGGATTTGCAAACACTAGGATCATGCACCCATCACTTCAAATCAAGCCGGCCAAATAGGCATCAAGCTTTTGTTTGCCTGGATGGCAAAAGTAGGTTTGACCAGAGATGTTTGGCGTATAGTCTCTGAGGGCGAACCATCATGGTTCGTTCCCTGCTGATCGTCGTTGCAGAGTTCCCAGCATATAGTCAAATTCGACCAAGACATCGCTGCCTTGTCAGGCGCAAATACACCTGCCAATACTGGAAGAGATAATAAAAGTAGGAATGCTGTCACTAATACGGACCATACGAATAGGGGTAATCTATGCATGGTCATTCCTGGCCCACGCATGTTGAAAATAGATAGGGGTCAGTCTATGCTGCCCTCCGAACCATACATGACAATTTCTTGTCATACAGCTCTCACTCGGAAAACTTCAATTGCTGAGATTCTTGTATCAGGTGCGTCTCGAAGGATGTGTTGCTTAATAGGGGCCTAGGACTGATAGTATGATATTATCTGCATTTCCTAGCTTCTTTGCATGATACGCTTCGCGGTGAGCTTTATATAATGGAATCTGCTTTCGTTTATATGCTCTGGGCAACCGGGTAACCTTAGTTTCTTATTCGAATCTCTACTTAAACGTCTAAAACAGTCCTTACATGATTTATTTCCATATTCCTATCACCGCAGATGGCACAAATCCAACCTAACCCAGACTCGTAAAATTTTTCGGTCCACTAAACCTGCATAACCTAATTTGGAGTAGCTGTTTACCTTGTAATCATGTAGAACCTTATAGTTATTTGGAATCGTCAGGCTACTCTAAGTATTCAGGCATTGAAGCTTAGCTCCAATTTTATTGAACCCAGTTCGGAACTTCGATTTGAAAGCCGGCTTTGGATGAGTGAACTAAGAACCATATCACTTTTTGCAGATTTCTTTCATCAACCACACCACAATAATTAGAATTGGGCAGTCCTATTAATTAGGTCAGGATGGATATCTGGATGTAATAGTCTTATCTTTTGATACCTTTGGCGCAGATTAATCTATGATTCAGCCTTTGCGTATACGTATCTGCGAGTTCGAAAAACCAGTTCCCATGCAATCTATAAGGGGTTGGGCCATCTGAACCTTTTTCCGCAAAGCCGAGAAAGCTGGTTTTACGAGTAATGTCCCCGGGCTTACCTTGGATACTTTCATAGCAGGAAACCAGAAATTTAGGATCCGATAGAATTATTCTCAGTCCATTATAGCGTCCCTGGTTATTTTTACAATTGTTTACTATCTTATTAGCATATGTACGGGCGTCGCTTTGTTAACCATTCTTCTGATTTCTTCGAAGAGGCCTGCAAGAGTAACTTTCTTTGCCCGAAACGGATGAAAAAGAACTATGGATCGTTTTCTGACTAGTCACCTTTGTGTTCTGGCCGGGTGGGTTTCCTTCCCCTTGCTACTATGAGACCTCTGAGCCCGCGCATCATTTGTCGGATGATGTGAAGCGGTTACTTCCCGTGGTTGCCCCATTTTTGTGTTCTCTTTTTGACCTTTGTCAAGGCCTTCAGTAGTTTAAGGTCCTTGCGCACTTGCTTGATTGCTCAAGCCGGTTCCCATGTTAGAATCACCCGTGGCTGTCCAACAACTATGACCGTTCACTACATCAGTCAAAGCTTTCGCCCAGATTGGTATCGGTTCCCGGGTTACTCTACCACACATATACCGACGTATTCTGCCTGGGATATGTAGCCTTTTCAAGGCAGTGAGTGCGTATCAAGTTGGTTAACCTAACCCTTACTACCCTGCTTAGAGGATACCACCAAGGAGGGCAGTCCCCTTTGGCCTCCCCATCGACCAACTGCTCGCAAACATGATGGATTATTGACCCAAAATGCCGCATTGGCCTGCTGCATGTATTTCTTTGAAAGAGTCAGACATACATGTAGGAATATGGATATTAGTCCTCACTGAAAACGAGCCTCGCACAGCGCACTAGTGATAAAATTGATAGAACCTAAAATAGAGGAAACACCTGATAAATGGAGACTGAAAATGGCTAAATCCACAGATCCTCCAGAATGACTGGTTATACCACTTAACGGCGGATAAACCGTCCATCCGGTACCAGCGCCCACTTCTACCAGAGCAGAACTTAAGAGAAGTAACAGTGACGGTGGTAACAACCAAAAACTAATGTTATTTAATCGTGGAAATGCCATATCAGGTGCACCTATAAGAATCGGAACGAACCAATTACCAAATCCACCTATCATCGCAGGCATAACCATAAAGAAGATCATTAAAAAAGCGTGAGCTGTTATTAACACATTATAAAGTTGATGATTTCCACCAAGAATTTGATTGCCAGGCTGTGCTAATTCCATACGAATTAGTACCGAAAAGCATGTACCCATAACTCCAGCAATGGCACCAAAAATGCAATATAGAGTCCCTATATCTTTGTGGTTCGTGGAAAACAGCCATCTTTGTGCAAAATTGTTCATTTCAGAACTCCATCTTTCAATAATACCATGCTTTGTTGAACTAGTTTCGATTGATGTTTTCGCAATTTAGAAAAGCGAAATTCGTCACAAACTGTTTCGCGAAAACAGGTGACTATCTTCTCTTGTAAACTGCTGCGAGAATGCTCTTGAATAGCTAATAGTGTTTTCAACTTTTGCTCTACTTGTTGGCATAACACAGCTTGCACTGTCTGTTTGCACTTAGGTGCGCAGCGCGTAAGCAGATCATTTATACAAGATTCTCCAATCATTTGCGTACTTGAACGCAAACTTATACTACGTAATTCATGCTGTTTCTTCAACTCGGACAACAGAGCTTCTTGAGAACTCATCAATTGCTGTAGCTCTGAAAGAAGAGCTTCGCTTCGCGCATCAGAAGTAGCTTTTAAAATTTCACCAAAGGTTTTTTGACTAAATATAACAAAACCTACAAAACTTAAAGCTACAATAATTTCTTCATTATAAATTAAGATTTGTTTTGAACTTAAAACACTAGAAATTAAAATAGCGAATATAATAAATTTACGCATTCGTATTTTTCTTTTTTCTTGGTCCGTTCTTGATATTCATTAGGGTGTTCCTTTGTCCGCGTAAAACATAGATTTTGTTAAGAGCTGTGGTTCGACGTGACGCTAAAGAAGTTATATGATAAGTAGAGGGACTCATAATTGAAAGTGCGTTTTTTTTTATCACTTGTGAGACACTAATTTCTCCTAAGGAACATACATAAGATTTATTCAGTCGTTTTAATTGATTAGCATTTAAGCTTTTTACCATTTCGTTACACCACTTGGATGCTCCAGATACACCCGAGTACAGATAGGATATACTGGTATCAAAGCATTCTTTGAAAACAACATCCTGTTCAACACTGTAATCGCTCGGCTCTGTGCCTACATCCTGATGTGAAATCAGCTGTTTTCGTAATTTGAGAATGCGACTTATTTTGGGTAATCCATCATTATATAATAATACATAAAAGGCCATATAAAAGACACATAACCAAACAAATTGCGTCAAATAGGTAAATTGATCTAGTTGAGGCATTTTTTTTTTACTTTTTCTTTGCTGATTCAAATACTTTTATTGAATCACGAGAGAAGAAAACAAGTTTTCTTCTTTGAGCCCTTATTGAGCCCTTAATGGTAAGCTCTTTAAGCAAAACCTACCAAACGGGCCGCAGATTTTCATGGGGAATTAAAGAAGGAAAAGTTGGTGAAGAAACTAGAGTCATGATTAAAATCTATATATAGATTTTGGTATTAGTATTCTACATAACGCGGAGCGAACACCACGATTATTTCGGAGTCTGGACGAAAAAAAAGATTTTTTAAGCTTATAGAGCTTATAGATAGATAGGTTAACTAAAAGCTACTAATATTTCCACTACTATCCATTCCATCATCGAGGTATCGAGTTTCCACATGGGCATATGGGGCAATGATAAATCGCTTGTAGTCACACTAATTGGTCATTTCCATGACATCCTTTCTTCAAACCCAGTTCTTTAGTTGCTCCGCGTTAACACACCAACAAAATTGAATTCCTTGCCCGGCCTTGATCTCTGAGTCTAGATACGTTATTTGTGGTGGATCGTTCCGTATTTTCATGCGTTTCCTCAGTGCGGGCTTGAGGCTTTGGGCCTAAGCGCTTTAAGCTTTGTTTGGTCTTTTGGGTCGTAAAGACCATAGGAATAAAGCTCGAATTTTTCTTTTTTTCTTTTTCGGTCTTTTCATATTTATGAAAAACTGTGTCTTTTTTCGTGTCTTGCAAGTGTTTCCGCTTTGTGCCCAAACGCTTTACTCGTTTCTGACGCGGTTTTGCCGGCGAAGAATAATCTAGTTTGCCATCACCAATTTCTTTTACTACGATATTGCCAATTTTTGAGTTCATGTTCAAAATAGAGAAGATTCTCCATTGACTATGAAATACTTTTCGATTTCTGCGAAGACTCTTTGGAAGAAAAGCTATATGACCTGCGATTGCTACCGCATAACCTCCTTTGACTGAATTCAAAATAAACCCTTTGATCAAATTCCGGTCACTTCGCCAGATTCTAGTTAGTTCAGTCCAAACTAGTTTGCTTTTACATTTTCTTTCTAGAGGTTTTGACAAAAGCATTTTTGGTTCACCAAACACTTCCACATCTTCAATTCCCAAAATAAACCTCGTTTGCTTAGTGATTGGCACTCTTTTCAGCTCATGTTGGAAACAAATTATTGGAGTTTTCAGCCCCGTATCCACCAATATCATGCTTTGTCGTAATTTTTTAACTGAACATTGTATAGCGCTTCCGCGTAATGGATTCAAACTAGAATTATATTGGGGAAATAGTTGAGTAAAGCTCATGTTGCTTTTTTCTTTTTTTTAGTACTTATTTTCTAACCTGATTCATCTGCTTATAGAGGCTTTCAGACCACGCTGCGCCCTCATAATCAATTTCATGAGGAATGCAATTACATAGTAATTGCTAGAGAATGGGGCGAAATTCGGGCTGCTATCGTTGTGTCCTCTCACAGAGCCGTACATGATAGTTTTGTGTCATACGGCTTTTCGCTTGAAGCCACGAAAAAAAAAGTATAGATTTTTTTATGTTGATATCCTCCATTTTCTATCACCAGTCAGCCTATCTCGCAAAAAAGAGTCCGATACCGTCGCCGCGTGAATATACACGCGGCTCTTAGCGAATGAGGCCCAAGGGGCTGCGAAGACTGTGGCCTTTCATTTCTTTTTTTTGTACCGAAAATAGAAAAAATGGCTAAGTAACATAAAGGTAATGTATTGGATTGCAAATCCTAGAAAGATGGTTCAAATCCGTCCTTAGCCTACTTGAAATTCTACTGTTTCTCTACAAGTACTGCACTTTCTTATTTAAGGAAGATCAAACCCTTTGATCAACCTCTATACTTACCCGCCATCTGCAACACAGACAGTGCAGGCGACAACCAGCTAAGCGCCCGCTGCCTTTTGGCAAGGCCTTGTTTTAAACTTCGAGGTTGCTCTTCATCGAAGATAAGAAGCAAGAGAAGTGAAATATATATCTATATCTATTTTTTTGTGAAGCAGTCTCCGGAACGAAGCATGCTTTTGTCTAAAGCCACTGCAAGATCGATTTTCAGACCACTTTATTCTCTCAAGATCTGAACTCCTTAAAAATTCTTTAATAGAAAGCTTCACTCTATTGTGTTTAGAAGTGGATTTGAACCACTGACACAAGGATTTTCAGTCCTTTGCTCTAACCACCTGAGCTATCTAAACGGAAATAAAAAAAAGGAACTATGTACAATTCTAGTTTGTTGGTTATTCAAAAATTATTAAGTACAAATGCATATCTGGGCCATCGAATACCTACTTCCGATTTTCAAGGATATTTATACGGATTTAGAAATGAAATGGCTATTATTAATTTAGAAAAAACACTTATTTGTTTACGAAGGGCTTGTAATTTGATTGAATCTATTATTCGTGCAAAAGGCCATTTTTTATTAGTGAATACCGATCCAGAATATAATAAAATAGTTCGACAAATGGCAAAAAGAACCAATCAGAGCTATATCAATCATAAATGGATTGGAGGATTTTTGACCAATCGCAAACATATGAAAAATGTACAAAAACACTTTCAGAATTTTTCTGCGCATTCCAAATTTAAAGACGCCTCTATATCGTCGCCCTTCGATTTTTTTCCGCATTTCAGAAAGATGCAAAAATGTTTTGAAGGAATCATGACACACGATATTCCAGATTGTTTAGTAATAATAGATGCAAATAAAAATTCTATGGCTATACTTGAAGCCAATCAATTACAAATACCTATCGTATCTTTGGTGGATTCTAATATTTCGAACAGATTACAAAAATTAATAACTTATCCCATTCCAGTAAATGATGATTCTATACAGTTTGTATATCTATTTTGTAATTTGATTACGAAAACAGTCATTCTTTCACAAAGTGCTTGGCCGCTCTCGCGAAAACCCTTAGATCGGGGCCGCAGGCCCTAGCAAAAAAAAAAATATATAGATTTTTTTTTCGGATTGAAAATTGGGAAAAAGAACCTTGAAACTCTTTCTAAACCTTTTTTATCAACAGATTCTACTTAATTCATCTACACTAATAACGACTTTTTCTCTATTTATGTCATATATCGTAGTCACGCCCTTAATGATAGGTTTTTCTAAAGACTTCTTATGTCATTTTCATTTGGGTCTAATTTGGATTTGTTTATTGTTTTCTTTTCTTCCCGAACGTTTTCTCCAGAATGATTTTGAAGATGGTACACTCGAATTGTATTGTTCAAGCGGCTATTGTTTGCAAAAAATATTACTTTCTAAATTGGTAGGTCATTGGGTTCTTCAAATAAGTGGTATTTTTGGTACTTTTCCAGTGGTACAACTTCTATACCAATTTGATCAACTCAAAATGAATTGGTTCACCCTTATTATAGGAAGTCTGATATTTACTCTTATGTGTGGTATTCATTCTTGTTTGGCTCTCGGAATAATATCTCATAGTTGGAACAGTTTGCAAAATCTTACCACTTTACCCACTCTATTACCCTCAATTCTTTTCTGCGCCTCTACCGAAACAGAATGGTTTCATGTTCTTTTATTAATGGGGTATTTACTTTTGTTTTTATTTCTTTATCCTATTTTGGTTTCGATCACTTCACAAAAGTTGATAAGCCAATAGAATTGATTGCCTTTGCGGGTATACCGGCTCACTCATCGTAAATATTGTGGAGCAAACAAAAAAAGAATATATATATATTCTTTTCCTTCTGTATTTATTTCCTATACTAAACTCCTGTACACCGTTTCATTCTGGCAGAAAGAGAAAGCAGGGATTTGGTGAAGTTTGAGTGAGAAAACTATTTCCAGGTGGCCCAGATGGGAATGATCCAGCTTAGCAGAGCACAAAGCTTCTTTTTTTCCGCATTATAGATGAGATGTCTTGGGAAGGCCTGTTAATAAAGCGCTTCGAAGCGCAGGGCTCAGCGAAGAAAATTTGTTTCCTTGCTGGGCTGGCTCTTCTTCGGCAGGTTTCCACGAAGCAAGGAGCGAATCAAACAGAAAAAAAAGCTGTCGAATTTTAATAATTAGCACGAAATGATCCATATTTTTTTTCTAGCTGGGCCATTGATGGACTATTATTTCATGATAAAACGTTAGAAAATCCCTATGTATTTCGAAATACTACGACCTTCTTTGATCATGTCATGCTCTTTTCGCTATGCACGAATTCTCATCGGATTTTGTTGGTTCCTAGCAGCAATGGCTATTTATTTAAGTATCTGGGTAGCACCATCCGATTTTCAACAAGGTGAAAATTATCGCATTATCTATGTGCATGTTCCAGCTGCTTGGATGAGTTTACTCATTTATATCGCAATGGCTATCAGTAGTGTGTTATTCTTATTAACAAAACATCCGCTTTTTCGGTTATTTTCCGAAAGCGGCGCCAAAATAGGTGCTTTGTTTACATTGTTTACCCTATTAACCGGGGGTTTTTGGGGTAAACCTATGTGGGGTACCTTTTGGGTGTGGGACGCTCGTCTAACCTCTGTATTAATCTTGTTCTTTATTTATTTAGGTGTACTGCGTTTTCAACAGTTTTCCGCGGACGTCGCTTCTATCTTTATCCGTATAGGGTCAATCAATATACCAATAATTAAATTTTCTGTAAACTGGTGGAATACATTGCATCAACCTTCCAGCATTAGCCAATTTGGTACTTCAATACATATTTCTATGCTCATTCCAATCCTGTTAATCCTTATTAGCTTCCTTTGTTTAAGTGGGATTTTTTTTATTTTGGAAACACGTCAAATTATTTTATCTTTTTCTAGTTTTTCCGTAGAGAGTCAAATAAATCCGCAAAACAACAATAGAAAACAGGTTTTTTTTTATACGAACAATGGATCAAGCAAAAGCACCTAAGGAAAGGTGGACTTTTATTATTGGGTTTAAGCAAGTTGTTTAAGGCTTTGGGAGAAGCAAAGCGACGCTCTGCGTTAAAAAACGCAAAAAAATCTATTTTTTTTGCCAATTATAAGCAAAATTTACTGAAATGTATAATGAATTGGGCCATTATTTTTTAGTACTGAGTATTTTTGTTGCATTAACTTACAACAAAAGACCTGCGGCTATTTCACTTTATTTTCTCTTCTTTACTATTTCTTTTTTCGGTATTTTGTTTTGCTATATTTCCTCTGATTTTTTCAATTACAATGTATTTACCAACTCAAATGCTAATGCGCCTTTATTTTATAAAATATCAGGAACATGGTCTAATCATGAGGGCAGTTTGTTATTATGGTGTTGGATCTTAAGTTTCTATGGATTTTTTTTGGGTCATCGGGTTCGACCTTGCAATGTTTCAAAACGAGGGCGCAGCAAAAATCTATTTTTTTTCCGCAGACCGCTCGTGGCTTTTCGCTCTGCTTCCTTCATGAAAAAAGAGAATAAACAATTCAGACATCATTTGTTGCAGAACCTGTTTGGCACCATAAATCATAAAAGCTCCCTCGAGAGCCAGTCCAAAGCGGCGCCCTCAGGTATCGTCCAAGAGCCCTCGGATAGAAGGTTAAAAGAGAGTACAAATGCAGAAGAAAATAAAAGGCCCATAAGGCTTAAAAAATGGAAAGAGTTGAAAAAAAAAAAATCTAGATTTTTTTTTTTGCTTTACGCTTTATGTAACAATTTAGATTCTTTATTTTTGGCACAAAATGCAAATAATAAAGTTTCCTTTATTGATGAACGGCGAATTTATATGGGCATTGCTTTCTTCTTTTCGATTTTCTTATTAGCAAGTTCCAATCCTTTTGTTCGAATCTCATTTGTTTGTACCAAATCACTTGCAGAATTAAATCCTGTTTTACAAGATCCTATATTAGCTATACATCCTCCCTGCATTTATGCAGGATATGTCGCCAGTGCTATCGGTTTTTGCTTATGTCCAGCCAAAATAATGAATGGTATCTCTGCACTCTATTTGCCGATGCGAAGAGAAAGCAAGGCCGAAATTTTTGATGCTTTCTTTCGCATAACAAATGAGCTGATTACTCAGGAGAATGCAAAGAAAATTCTAAAAAATCTATTTGAAAATACCTGTTCTCTTCATCCCAGTTTTGCTTTCATCTCGCTACGCAATAGAAGCCTACTCGGGCTTCGGCACTTGGTGTCGCCCTCTTCGCTCCGGTCAAAAGAGCGGCTGAATCTTACAGAGAGCCAGTGGACGAAGCGTGTTGTTCGTAAAGCGAATACTGCGTTTTTGTATTTCGGTTGGACCCGTAGCGCGAATAAAGTGGTCTCTGGCCCACAATACCATGGGTGGAAACAAATTCAAATTTGGATCTTGACATGCTGGTGTTTTTTGACTGTAGGCATATTGCTAGGAAGTTGGTGGGCTTATCATGAATTAGGGTGGGGGGGTTGGTGGTTTTGGGATCCTGTAGAAAATGCTTCTTTTATGCCTTGGCTATTAGCTACAGCTTGTATTCATTCAGTAATTTTCCCTAAATTGAATTATTGGACTTTGTTTCTCAATATGGTCACTTTTCTATGTCGTGTTTTAGGAACTTTTTTCGTACGTTCTGGATTGCTAACTTCCGTTCATAGTTTCGCCACAGATTCTACACGAGGAATCTTTTTATGGTTTTTTTTCCTCAACATTACTATCATATCTTTGATGTTTTTTTCTCAAATGAAGCGGCAATCAAGTACTAGGCTAGTTGGTGCATTATTTGATTTATCATTAAATCAAAGCCTGAGGGCCCCAAAACCCGTAAACCAGATCTTATGGTATTCGCGGCGAAGCACTCTATTCGTGCACTGGCGTCAATCTACTCGTTTATTAAAGCTGATGGGGGACGAAGAAGGCCATGACAAACTAATTGTATACAAAACAAGGAAGATACATAAAGAAAAAAAGCTCTTTTTCTCGGGCCAAAGAGAGAAAAAGCTAGCACCATTTCGAATCCACACGGTGAAACCTTTGGCTTTTTTGTCATTTGTTATGCGAAGGCTCCGCGCCTTCCAGGAACTATGGCTACGGAGGTAGCGTACCGGGGGCGCAAAGCCTTCGCCAAAGGCCGAGGAAGAGAAGCCTTCGGCCCTGCCAATGAATCATTTTTTTGTTTCCATTTTGAGTTTTTCTATCTCGTATTCTCTTTTTCTTTGAAGCAAAATCCTAAAAACAAATAGAGCAGATGGTCCAACTACAGAACTTTTTTTTTCTTCTTATGTTTCTAGTTTTGCTTTGTGGTACGGCAGCACCCATACTATTTCAATGGTCGGTAAGTAGAGATGTTCCCACAGGTGCTCCTTTTTCTCATGGTACTATAATACCTATTTTTACCTCTTTATTACTGCTTCTAGTTCATGTACATTCCAGGGGATTCATACGCTCTATGGAGAAAACAGAAAGGATAGTTTTGGTAAGAGCAAAACCCATTTTATTACTTAACATAATTGAAAAAAGCTCCCCAAAAACTAGAGCTAAAAATGCATTTTTTTTCTTTTTTCTCTTTCTTTTTAATTTCTCCATTTTCAAATCTATGGGAGACTTGTCATATTCAGAATCTTTCTGTGGTGTGCTTTGTTTTTCATTATCTCGTACATTTTTTTTATCATTTAAATATAGGCGCGATACGTGGGCAAACGAGGAGCGTGGGCTTGGAATGGAAGAAAAAGGAAAACCGCGTAGGCGGGCACAGAGAAGAAAGCGCCAAGCGCTTTGTTGGCCTAGCGGAAGAAAGAAACAAAGAAATAAAAAGAAAGAAAATTTTTCCTTTTTATTTCTTTCAAATAAATCAAAAATATTTTTGATTTATTTGCTGCAATTTTCAAAAACCTTCGGCTTCAACGAAAAAGCCAAAATTTTGGCTTTTTATTCTCTGCTTGCTTCTTCGCAAGCTTATTCTCTCGTCCTTGAAAATATTTGGAATAGATTTTTTATTGTTCGCGCCTCACCAAAAAGACTGATGGATGTTGGTCATGACTTTCGAAAAGTTCCCATGACCATGAAAATTTCACATGGAGGAGTTTGCATCTTTATTATGGGTGTTATTCTGTCGTGCGACCCGGCAGCTTATGCGCGACCATCTCGTGTTTAAGCTCACGCCATATGGGCGTGAACTCTGGTTGAATTCGGGTTCTAAATCCCGCCGCTGAGATGCTCAGTCGACTCTTGAACCTTGATAGGAAGACGGCTTCTTCCCAAATTAGTGCAAAAGGTTCAGGGACTTAGGATGAACTTAATGTGAATGGGTATAAGCTTCGCTGCTCAAAAACACCCAGTATTGACCACACTGAGAGACTTGCCAATAGCAAAAAAGGCCGCGGGTAACGCTAGTTGGCGAAATGGCGTTAAGCATTCCTGGCAATACGGAAAGAGAGGTCGTGATGATATCATCTACGTTCGTACTGTCCCTTGTGGAGTAAATCTCACATCCAAAAATCTAACCAGGGAACGGAATAATTCCCATTAAGTTCCAGTAAAACTGGCAGGCCAGCCGGGCCGTAAGCTAGTGGGAACAGGATTCTTCCGGCAAGACAAGACCTTTGGGGCAAACGCTCACTTTGCTCGCGTCAGTGAAAGAGATCCCGAAGAAAAGGCCGACGCGGGGACTCAGGGCGCAGCATAACGAATGGTGAAGAGTTCATATAAGCAGAATAAACGGGAAAAAAAATTTTTAGGCGAATGCCATGTAAATTTCCGCTTCATTATTTATTATTCGGTCTTCAGGCTCCCCTTGAGAAGAGCCGTATGAGGCCGTAGGCTCACGTACGGTTCGGAAGCCAAGCCCCTGCAGTGATGCTGTGGCTTAGGTTAACCAACACAAAAAAGAGACAGTTTACTCAATTATTGCCTTTAGGTTCTGAACTACATATAGGAAGAGAGCATTGTTGTTTGCGAGGTATTGATCAATTACATGGACCCACCTTTCATTCCATTTGTGGTAATTTGATTATTTATAAACCGTCCTTAAAAAATCCATTCATTTTTGATTATGATGAATCATTTCGTGCCATAATCGACTTGTTGCCAATTGCTGCGCTTTCGTACCAGAATGAAAAAGAAAAAAAATCTATAGATTTTTTTTCAACTTTTTTCCATGGTGACAGATCATGGAGAAATCGCGAACATCATAGTTTCCCACTTTGGTTGACTGTGTTCCCAGAAAAAAGATTTTCTTTTTCTAATCAAGAAACAAGCACTACCAAAGTGGCTATACATAGTAATCTTTTTACGGATCTATATGCTTTAATTGGAACTGGAAGTTTCGAAACAGGCTGGTATATTACCATAATGAAACTACCTTTCATTTTCTGTATTTGGATAGGCTTCATTTTGGCTTCATTGGGAGGCTTGCGTAGTTTTCTACGTCAGCTGGCTTTATATAGATTGGATCGGAATTGAAAAAAAAAAATATATATATATTTTGTAGAAAATGCAAAATTACATAAATCTGGAGTAAAAGGATTCGAACCTTTGCCTGTCGGTATCAAAAACCGAAGCCTTTCCACTTGGCTATACTCCAAAAAATCTACCTACGGCCTGTTTTTCAAAGCTTGTAAAGTGCTATGCACCCACCTAAAACAAAAACAAAATAACTTCCCACTCTGCCAATGGCTCATAACAGACCAACGTAGGGGTGGTTAATTTGCTTATGTTCTCCTACAATATACAATATTTTTTGATAATCGAATTATTCATCTATATCGTGAAGGAAGGACCTATAACTTTAAGCCTGAGCTATTCTCCTATGCATACATAGTAAATAAATAGAGCACATAATAGTTTCTAATCTGATTTATGAATTGAGCACACTTCTTATGAATAAACATAGATTCTTTTTTCGCCAATCAAGCAGCATGGCTTCTCTTCCAATTTTCAAAAACAGTTTGATCACGACTCGTGTTCGATCCGCGGAGCGAGGGTACAAATACTATGCGAGGTTCAAGACCCATTGATTTACAAATTTATGATATAATACTAAATTTCCTAATAGTAGTTATACCTTTTTTTTGTCAAATGTCGTTTGTTCCAAAGATGTCTATGAATTTAGGTGAGGGCCGCAGCCATAAATCTTTAATAAAAAAATTCAAAACATCAGAGGGATTTCTATTTATAGATCAAGCAATCTGGTTACACTTAATCTTGATATGGGTCTTGAACCTAACCACTCGAATTACTAAGCCTGTTTTTTTTTAAGGCGTTAGATACACGAAAATAACCGCGGTGATTAGAGGATGGTGCGATCACTGCGGTCCCTTCCGCACAAATAGGTTGGGATTAGAAAATGCATGTCATATTAATATCAAATATATCACAATGATATATTTAAGAAATAATAATGCTAAACAAATAGTTGTTTCTGGAGCCTCGTAACTTCCGCTGGTAATAATCATAATCTAAGGAAAGATAAGTTTCGGAAAATTCTCGTCATAGCCTTATGTTCTGCGATAAGGGCAGAGTTTAGGGTTAGCTTCAAGCTTCTATTACCTAGGAAAAATCGTGGACTCATTATGTTATTTTATCGTCGTCACTTCATAATATTGTCCTACTTGGCGCTTACTGTGGATTGGGCACCTTTATTCTTCATTCCCATTTGGTTGACCTGCGCGTAAATTTGTGGTCACTTCGTGATTCGACTGCCATTAGTTGAATATGCCGGGTGCGGCTCGACAATCTACCATAGCTGGTGGCATACTATCTCAAGAAGCAGTATTAACTGGGAAACAGTAATTCTATAGTAGGCTAGCCGAACAACTAAAGGCCTAGTGATCGCAGAACTTGAAGTTCCGACTTGTACGGATAGAGGGACTCGAACCCCCACAAACATTATGGTCACCAGAACCTAAACCTGGCATGTCTACCAATTCCATCATATCCGCCAAAATTTGATCAAATCTGTGGAAATTTTTTTTTATTTTCTTCAGTTATTAGACTCTCTTAATGGCCTCAATACCATTTCAGATGGTAGCTCAAGGGCCCATGGATTGCCATATTTTTTACCGCCGATCGATAATCACAGTCACATGAATGGGTCAAAGGCCCTCTCGTCAAACTAGAATTGAACTTACACCATCATATTTGGCCTAACCCTGTAGGTTAGGTCGTGTTTTATGGTTTCTGAGTCGTGCCTATAGATAAAGTCATTTCTCATGGTTCGTCATTGTAAAAAGAAACTAAACTAAATTTGCTTATTAATGATCCATAAGTCATATTGTTTTTTGCGTCTGCGGGTATACTATCTAAGCATCATATCTTTTTGACTGCGTCGAAAGAAAGAGGGCGAAGCGGTTCTTTGCTTTCGCGCAGTGAACCACTAGTGCCGGTAGTCTATCTTGTAGGTCATTTGATTGGTATACTGACGATTTTATTATGTCATTTTCTATTGTCGTCTCTGTTCCATCGTGGTTGAGCGCGTGATGTACAAAAACATGCAAATTTTTGATTCATCCAATACTATACAGATTATGACATCTATATATTTCGGTCCAGTGCACTGTGGCGCGTTTTGCGACATGGCTCAGTGTCGCGCCTCGAGCTAAGCCACGGCACAATACGCGCTGTCCCGCCGAATAAAAATCTCCTCAAGCTTTTCAGGGTACTGCCCTATTTTTCGGCTGCCAAGCACAGAGCCACCAGCTGAAGATCATTCCTTTTTCTTGAATGAATCATCATAAATAATGATTATATATTTTTTTTCATAAAGAGAATATCTTGTTTTTTGAGAGAATATCTTGTTTTTTGAGAGAATATCTTGTTTTTTGCTTGATTCTGCAAAAGAATTACACAACGTTAAGATCTGTAAAGGTTACATGCTATTTTGTTTTAAAAAAGGGTAACTAATTACCCTACTTACGGATGGAGAGGGATTCGAACCCCCGGTATTCTCAATACTTCGGTTTTCAAGACCGACTCTTTCAACCGCTCAGACATCCATCCTTATCTTAGTAAGATCATCGGCTCAAAGGAACCAATAATCAACCTACTATTCATTTGCTATGTAAATGGAGATTTGAGAGAAAAAAGCGGGAAGAAATAAAAAAAAATTTTAGGCGGATATAGATTAAAGGTAAATTATCTGCCTTCCAAGCAGGAGATATGGGTTCGATTCCCGTTATCCGCAATGGCTAAAAAAACAAATGAAACTTCATATGCCTGCATCAAGATTCAAAACTTGTCGTCAAATTTCGGAAAATGTTTGGCAGACCAAAAAACTTACTCAAAAACAAAAAGCCATTATTTTGAAGCTTCAAAAAAAAACAAATAAAAAACAATCTGACTTTTCCAAAGAATTACAGACTATACAAAAGTTGTCCCTTTTTTATGGAAAATTACCCATTAAAAAGATGCGAAGGTCTAAAACGCAGACTTATCTAGATAAAAAAAATAGTTTGTTATTCGATATAGAACGAAGATTAGACGTGATTCTGGTTCGTCTCAATTTCTGTTTGACTATTTTTCAAGCAAGGCAGCTAATAAGTCATAAAAAAATTTGTGTCAATTCTAAAATGGTCAATATTCCTGGTTTTCAATTATCTAAGGGTGATCTTATATCTATTCAAGATAATTTTTTATATTTCATTAGATCAAAAATAAGACAAAATTTTCAAAGTAACCGAATATGGAGAATAAAACCTACTCATTTGGAGGTTAATTATAAAACACTAAAAGCCGTGGTATTGTATGAACCTCAACAAATACAATTCCCTTATAGCATAGATCTAGACCTTCTTGATTAAAGCAAGAACGTATGTAAATTATTTATTGGCAGAGCGATAACAGAGTTAATCTCTCGTAGATAGTGAAAAAAAGATATTCCGGGAATCTTTTGATTTTCTCGAACCATTTTTGGCTTTTTGCTATGGATATAAAGACAATACTACAATTGCGCAAAAAAATCAAGTAAAGCTCGTATGCCCAGGCAGACGGAGCATTCTTTTATGCTCTACGAGCTTCTTTCTTGGCCTTGTATTATCTTCTTGCGTCTTCAGGGCTAGAGATGGAAAAAGAAGCGGGGAATTAGTCCGCTTTGTAGTGTGGAGTGAAAAATACTTTTGTTTGCTGCGCCCTGGCTAGTTTTGTAACAGCTAGAAGCAAGCCTAGTCTTATATCATATCGAATTGGCGAAGACTATGGCCTAGTGGGCGTCGCAGCTCCATTTCGGCGAAGCGCCTATTCGTTGCTTGATGGCGTCGTCACGGTTGCTTTGCCCTGCTCGGCCGGATCCGAATCGACCATAAAGCATCTAGGGTGGGGGAGGGCGGCGCGAACAAAAGCTATTGGGCTTCTGCGCGTCCTTTTCCCGCATCGGCGAGAAGAAAAGAAAGGTAGCCGGGAGGGAATAAATAGATGGTTAAAGCTTAATGCATAACAGCAAGCAAAATTGGGCCAAAGATCAAAAAAAATCTATCTATATTTTTGTTTTTTGCTGCGCCCCGCGGCCTGCCCCCTGGCCATGGCCCAATTTCGGTTAAAGGACTAGTTGCTTCTTATAAACTTGTATAATCAGTGCGTAAAAAATGGTCAACTCTATTATACAATAAATAAGTAAACAAGCGACAATTTGACACCAGATATCTGGAGGTGTTGAAAAAGCTGCTGTAAAAATCGAAAGAACCATAAAAAAACGACGATTTTTTATGCAGCTTTTCACAAAAATCCCTTTTGATTCTAGCAAAAAGATCACAAGTACCTGTACTTGGGAGCATATTGATGAAATAAACAAAATACGAACAGTTAATAAAATATAGTCAAAAATCTTAGGTTGTAACTTTATTATAAGCAGATTAGTTGATGTTTTATTCAATTCATATAAAAAATGCCAAACATTGGGAACTATCGCGACGAGAGTGACAAAAAAGAACGAGAAGAAGCAAAAACCACTTAAGTAAAAGAATTTGTTGTATTTTTTTCTTTGTTCTTCATAACAACTGGGAATCAAAAAACACCAGATTTGATAACTTGAAAAAAAAAATAGAAAATAAAAGCATGATATTAGAGAAATAGTAACATACGTGCTTAAGGCCTCCGTTAATCGTGTACAAATAAGACCTGAATAGGAGAGAATAAGAAAGGATTTCGCTGACGAAGAAAACAAATCTTCTGAAAACCAATAACACGTGAACCATGTTAAACTGAAGCAGATAAATATCCAAAAAAAACGAATTCTAACTTCTTTCAGAATAGTTTTAAATAAAAAATTCGTGATATTTCATTGTGTGTTGAACCTAATAGGAGCGAAAAAAAACGTTGGGTTGGCTTTTACTGCGCCCGGCAAAGTGTGCAATCAATCGTAAGGCCCTCCCTACCAAGATTTTATTTTCATTTCATTAGTAGTTAAGGGTTCGCCTCTAGAATTTTACTACATTTAAGGGTACTCATTCATCATAATGCAATTACTATGTACTAAAACCGTATTACAGCCGAGCATTTCTATTTCATTGAGTAAAAGGCATGGCATAGAGCGCATATAGCCACGGGAATCTATGGCTAAATCATATTTTTTTTTGCTTCATGTATGACTTTTATTTCTGGTGCTATTCTTCCGCTGCGCGCCCTTTATTCGTCACACGAAGACAGCTTTTTTCTTTGTAGTTCACGAATGAATGAAGGTTAGTATTGTACTGCATTCTTAGCTCAGTTGGATAGAGCAACAACCTTCTAAGTTGAAGGTCACAGGTTCAAATCCTGTAGGATGCTTAAAGAAAATGCATAATGAATGAATCGATAATATATACCAACGGTACATGCATTTATCGATTGGTTCAAACCCATTAAAGGTTACATACCATACATACTACATACACGCGCGGATTGACCGATTTATAAATAAATAATTTTTTCTTTATTTTGGGGGAGAGTGGCCGAGTGGTTAAAAGCGACAGACTGTAAATCTGTTGAAGGTTTTCTACGTAGGTTCGAATCCTGCCTCTCCCATATACTCCGTATTTGAAGAATAGAGACGAAGCACTTGTTTTTGTGCTTATCCCTTCATGCAATTAAATAGGGTGGAACTTTCTCAGAAACATATTGAATGCTTTGGTATTCGAGCCCTCTCCGAACCGTACGAGATAGTCGCCCATCATACGGCTCTCTAATTCAACCTCTATTCGGATTTGCCTCTGTCGTTAGATTCTGGCTTGTTTTCCCAGTGACCGATCTCCAAGTGGCTTAAGTACCATAAAGCAACTTGCTTTTTCATTATGACGATCATGAGGAATTCTAGCAAGAGATAATAATAGAAAAAAAATGCATTTTCATTATCTCCTCTGAGCTCGTTCCTAATACCCTGAACATGGTGCATTCTATTCTAAATCTGAATAGAATGAAGGAAGCACGAAGAGCAGTTACGCTGCGTTTTAGTCATCAAGCAAGTGATGCCATAGGATTCTTGATAGCAGAATTTATTCTGCAGTTTAGAACGTATGAAACGAATTTTAGATAGTCAAGGTAGGGCAGGGCTTTTGACAAGGACGCCACTAAGCTGGCATCGAAGACAGTATGGTTTTTAGTATATCCCCTTTTCGGTTTCATATTTTGCGTGGAGTACCTCTTTCACTCATAGATTGTTTCCATGCTCCCATCTGGGTGTCCGTGATACCGCAAAAAAAATCTATATATATATAGATTTTTTTTTTGCTTATGAAAGTAGGTCTTCAAAAAGGCGTTTTCCATTTTGGCTTCTCATCCTGTTTCGTCCGCATAGCAAATGGCAGCATGTAGATTCGTTTTGTGCTGAACTTCTTCCGATTACCGTGCTTCGTTCTATAGGGCTCCAGTTCTGGTTCCATCAATGGTCTCCTTTCGTCTGATATTGGTGTCATCGATTCGGATCCTGCCGCCCCAATTGGACATAAAGCATTATTCACGAGTCCAGGTTGCCCACGATGTTTTGCAGATCTGAATAGGTTTCCCTAGCTTTGCGAAAGCGGGAAATCCAAGAGTCCATTGAAAGAGCGGCAGCGCCCTAAATTGCTTTTCTCTTTCTTTTTGGACAAATCCTGTTTGAAACCCGTAAGGGCTTAGCTAGGAGACGTGGTTGAATATGGTCTGCTAAGGTACAGCAGACGGTTAGGCCCCTTCCCTTTTGTCGGCAGTTTTAGCGAAAAAAATCTTTTTACTACGTACAACTCAGGCGGGTACTATGGGCCCTCTGCCATCCACTTCGGTTAGCTGGACGAAAGTGGATTTCACCGGTGTTGCCTACAGTTTTTGGCCAATTTTAATTCAAGGCCATTTTGCGTTGAGATGTCGTTTAGTCTTTTGTCCCCATTACTTTGGGTAATCTGCTCCCTCGTGCAGGCTCTGTAATATCCGCCCGCAGGGTTTCTTTTTCTATTCTGGCCTCACCATAATTTATTGATGGCAGACTGAGAGCTTGACAGCGCGCACTCGTGTGCATTACCACAGGGAGTTCCTCGTGATTAACTGCAGGTCCAGTTTGACCGAAAGAGACTTTGATTTGCCAGAGCAGGGGCTCATCTCATACAAGAGCAGGCTAGCGTAGTGGTCTTGGGTTGTTTGAGCTAGAATCATTCGTTTGCTTCGTGAACCTTTAGGCTTTGTTCAAAAAAAAAGAGAAAATTGTTTTGCTATGCACCCTTCGCTGCTTTTTCTCATCATAATCAACCTTTTATTCGCTAAGCAAAGAAGTAGACCGCAGGTCAAACGTATTTTCTTTTCTGAACGCTGCCTGTGGTCCTATGGGTGCTTTTGCGCTTTATAGGATAGCAAAAAAGCAAGTTGAAAGCCTAAAAGACATACTCTACCATCATGAGGTCTTCCTTGTTTCTTTTTCCAACTACGTTTCTAGAGCATGCTGTGGTTCCCACCCGTTTACACGGTGGTTGGGTAAGCTCTATGCCTGGCACGCGGAATAGGGTCTCGCGTGGTTTGCTATATGGCCGCTAGCGCAAAACTGCGAATAATTTCCATATGGCTAAACAATGACTGTAGGCGACGCGAACGGTCGCCCTAAATTCCACTGCGATAGTCCCACGAATTCGAAAAGTTATAACCAGAATGGCCAGCCCAATAGCGGATTCCGCAGCTGCCACCGTCAAAACAAATAAAGCAAATAATTGACCCATCATATCATCTAAATAAACCGAAAATACCAGAAAGTTTAAATCGACCGCAAGTAACATTAACTCAATTGACATTAACATAATAAGGATATTTTTTCTATTCAAGAAAATCCCCCAAATACCTGAAAGAAAAAGAATCATAGAAAATGTTAAATATTTTACTAGATCCATAATAAGAGTCTCTTTTTTGAAAGCCAACTCGGTTTCAAGCCAAGCACATGCCGATTCCTTAGCCAATAAGTACTGCTTTGCCCTTTTCTTTATGGCAAGGGCGATATAAACCGGAACAGGCACATAGAGGACAATGAAAAAGACCATCATTAGTAACCATTTAATTACTTACTGACTTTATCCGTGACACGGCCTCTACTAGCACCAGAAAAAAATATATATATATTTTTTTTTTGCTGCGCTCTCCGCGCATATTTTCGCCCTATAGCACTATCTGAATCTTTAAATGATTATAAAGTTTTTTTAAAAAACAAAAAACAAAAAAACGTATTTGATAATTATTAAACAAAATACTCTGAAAAGAATCAAGATCCAATTTCGTGTTATTTCATGGTGAACATAATCTGTCAGAATTTCTTCAATTCCCACATGAATATGCCAGAATAACAAAATGTTTAACAGAATCAAAGTAGAAACATTTGATATAAAAATGGTTGGGATTAGAGAAGCGGCAGTCATTCTTTGAAGAAGCCAATGCCCCAAGGTTTCTCTATGAGCTTTCATTGCTTTTTACCTTTTTTTCGAGAGTAAAAGGAAACTGGCCTTTTTGGTCCGGCCCCTTCTTGTAGAAGCGTATGTGACAATTGTCCGTCATACGGCTCTGCCTATCTAAAAAGTATCCTGTCGGCCGAAATAATACTGGAACAGGTTGTAGGCTTGTCTTGGTTAAGCCTCCGCAAGATAAAGTAGACCCAATTCCGAGGCATCGCTGAGCTATCAGGGAAAAAAGTCTATATATATAGACTTTTTTTCGGGGTTATCGTATTTCGTGCCTATGAGAAATAGAATCGGATAATATTCGATACAGCTAAAAAAGTTGCACAGAATAACATAATAATTCCGGAAGTATATACTTTGGATAATTCTAAAAAAAAACCTAAATCCCACAATAAATGACGAATTCCATTACTCATATGATAGCACAAAGCCAATAAACTGAAATTGACTACGCTTGAAATCAACCAATAGAAATAGAAAGTGAAGAAAAAAGCGTACCGGTAAAGATAATAAGAAGTAAGGTTAAGATCGCCTATTTTCAAGAAGAGGATACTAGAAAAAACCATAATGGATAGAGTCAAACTTCGGTAGGAAGTTATGATTAACCCCTGCCTCCTAAGTGCTCTCCGAACCGTACGTGATAGTCTCCCATCATACGGCTCACTAACTCTCCTGATTGAAATTTAACTCATGGGAGACGGACTCCATTAACTGCGGCTCGTTGGGTGCCTGCCCTTCCCGGCCACTGATTGGATTATCAATGGCACTGGATGTATCATCATATATAATGTATTAACATCTTGATGTTAATAGGGCGCAACAAAAAATAGATATATTTGCCGTTTTCTTTTTTGAGTGTCGGAGAGTAAAACCTGCCGGACTAGGCAGGTGCATAGACCCCTTCGCCTTTCATCCAATCCGCAAGTTTCCTGTTTACACGGTTCTTTTAGGATCAGGCAGGTACTATGGGTCCTCTGACTTCCAACTCAAACCATAGTGTATGGTTGGATCTCGCCGATATCACCTGTGAGCTATAGCGCTTGAGATGTCGTTTAGTTCTCTGTCCCCGTTACTTTGGGTAATCTGCTTCCATGCGTAAAAATAGATCTATCTTCTTCTCGTCCTTACCGTTCTTAGCCAACCAGCAGGCTGAAAGCATAACAGTGTTCGTTCGTGCGATTCCTCGCGTGCATTTTTTTCGCACTAGTTCGCTGTAGGGTAGGCCGACCCGAAAAGAACTGCGATTCTGTTTTATCATCTCATGCTAAATGAAATCTATATATAAATCTATATATAGATTTCATTTGGCAAGCGCCAGCGGACTCGCGGAGGATTATCGAGTAGGCCGAGAAACTAGCCGACAGCCGACGAATATCTCCTTTATCGCTGCCTCCGTGGCATGCTCCCCTTTTTCCGCTATTGGGTAAGCCCCGAGCCCCTCGGGCAGTAGTGCCTTTGTTGTGATCACAAGTAATCTAACGGCCGCCCCTAAGAAAGCCCCAGAAATTCTATGAAAAATAGAGAAGGTAGAAGTAAGCTGTGGCTTATAAATGGTAAGATGAGGGGATAAGGGTCGATTGATTTTCATGTTTTTAGTTGACTCTGATTCTGACTCAAGGTGACAGGATTTGAACCTATGGCCCTCTGTACCCAAAACAGATGCGCTACCAGACTGCGCTACACCTTGGCTGATGTTCCCTAATGAATATTTGATAAATGCTTAAATTGTTATTGAGCAACATACAAAAAGAACTAAAACTAATAAAAAAAATTCTATTTTTAACGCCACTGAAAAAAAGCACTACCATCTCGTTCAGTTTCTTTTTTGCTTGAAAATAGTTTTTTGGTGAACGTTTATGATCGTCTCAGCCCTTTAATGCTTGCTCGAGGCCAGAAGGGCGAGTCGGTCATTGTCCGACTTATTTACAAAGCTTTATAATGCAATTACATGTAATTGCATTATAAAGTCAAGTATTCAACATAATATATTATTAATCTTTTAGTTTCGTTATTAATTAAGTAATTCCATGGGAATAGCCATGAATAATCATAAATAGAGACGAAGGCCCAAATCCAAAATTGCGCGATTAATCTTGCGGCCCAAAAATGGAATTATTATCAAGACTGAAAAGAATAAAAGCCACACAGAACCGAAATGAGGCTTTCCTAGGTAATAGCTCTGACCCACTGTGAACGACTAGCAATGTCGGCAGAGCCTTGGAACAAAAAAAATGAATTTAGGAATTCGGATCGATAGCAACGGGGCGAAAAAATCCGCGGGGCTACCCTGCAACAAAGACCGTGGTATTCCATAGAATATAGCATACTTAGAATCTGCAATCACTACGTAATTCCATGATGCGAAAGAAGCATAGCAAGTTTATTGGACCAAAGGTTCTACTCTACATAGTGAATGCATTTTGGTTTATGGGTAGTAAACCTTAGTATGATGATGATTTAGTTAGTGATACGCAGAGGTTTTCTATTGGAAGTTTGGCAGGTTCAGAACCTACTTCTGTGTAAAAAATCATACTCAAAAAAAAGAGTTTGATCCTGGCTCAGAATGAACGCTAGCGATATGCTTAACACATGCAAGTTGAACGTTGTTTTCGAATCAGAATGAGAACAAAGTAGCGAACGGGTGCGTAACACGTGGGAATCTGCCAAACAGTTTGGGCCAAATCCCGAATGAATAAAAGCTAAAAAGCGCTGTTTGATGAGCCCACGTAGTATTAGGTAGTTGGTTAGGTAAAAGCTGACCAAGCCTACGATGCTTAGCTGGTCTTTTCGGATGATCAGCCACACTGGGACTGAGACACGGCCCAGACTCCTACGGGAGGCAGCAGTGGGGAATCTTGGACAATGGGCGAAAGCCTGATCCGGCAATATGGCGTGAGTGAAGAAGGGCAACGCAGCTTGTAAAGCTCTTTCATCGAGTGTGCGATTGTGACAAGACTCGAATAAGAAGCCCCGGCTAACTCCGTGCCAGCAGCCGCGGTAAGACGGGGGGGGCTAGTGTTATTCGGAATGACTAGGCGTAAAGGGCACGTAGGCGGTGAATCCGGTTGAAAGTGAAAGTCGCCAGCTCAACTGGCGGAATGCTTTCAAAACCAATTCACTTGAGTAAGATAGAGGATAGTGGAATTTCGTGTGTAGAGATAAAATTCACAGATATACGAAGGAACACCAAAAGCGAAGGCAGCTTTCTGGGTCTCTACTGACGCTAAGGTGCGAAAGCATAGGGAGCAAACAGGATTAGATACCCTGGTAGTCTATGCCGTAAACGATGAGTGTTCGTCCTTGGTCTGCGCTGTGTGCAAAACGGCTGATCAGGGGCCCAGCTAACGCGTTAAACACTCCGCCTGGGGAGTACGGCCGCAAGGCTGAAACTCAAAGGAATTGACGGGGGCCCGCACAAGCGGTGGAGCATGTGGTTTAATTCGATACAACGCGCAAAACCTTACCAGCCCTTGACATATGAATAAGTTTGCTTGTCCTTAATGGGACGGTACGAAAATTTCTACAGGTGCTGCATGGCTGTCGTCAGCCATGGCTGTCGTCAGCTCGTGTCGTGAGATGTTGGGTTAAGTCCTATAACGAGCGCAACCCTCGTTTTGTGTTGCTAAGACATGCGTTTTGGGGTCGATTCTCGATCATTTGAGACTGATAAAGACCACGCGAAGAATGTCACGACGCCGTCTGGCTACGATCACACGGTTGATTCGACGAGCACAGCTCTCCTAGCGTGGCACACAAAACAATGTGGCACCCAGTCTTTGGAAACAGAATTGACAATCCATGCCATGGACTGCACTCACAAGAAACTGCCAGTGATATACTGGAGGAAGGTGGGGATGACGTCAAGTCCGCATGGCCCTTATGGGCTGGGCTACACACGTGCTACAATGGCAATTACAATAGGAAGCGAGGCTTGAAGGCGGAGCGAATCCAGAAAGATAGCCTTAGTTCGGATTGTTCTCTGCAACTCGAGAACATGAAGTTGGAATCGCTAGTAATCGCGGATCAGCATGCCGCGGTGAATATGTACTCAGGCCCTGTACACACCGCCCGTCACACCATGGGAATTGGCTTCGCCCGAAGCATCAAACCAAGGATCACCCATTCTTTCAGTGTTCTACGCCGTTGGTGAGTGTGGTCTACCAGAGGAATTGGTGGTCTGATGTGGGATACCAAGGTGGGGCCTTTGACTGAGGTGAAGTCGTAACAAGGTAGCCGTAGGGGAACCTGTGGCTGGATTGACTCCTTTTTTTCGACAAAAGAGAGAAAAAAAAAGACTCCAAAAAAGAAACATCTATCTAGTTTCTGTCGTTCGGTCCTGTTTGATAGTAACACATTGATAGTAACACAAAGAAGCGGAAAAAAAAGAGTAGATACGCCCTGTGCTCTTCATTCTTTGGACTAGGATTGCATGGCCCGAAGCAGCATAATGCGATAGTAGCAAAGACTTGAGTGAATTTTTGGTCTATGTCAGTTAGTGAGAGCCTACCTCGCAGCCTTTCCAATTATGCCTGTGAATGCCCTTACTATTACACAATAACGGCTTCAGTCGCTATTATGAATATCACGTTGGCGCAGGGCGCTCTAATAATCTACTCCGTTTGAACTTCATACATAAACAGTTACTTCTATCGTGTTGCCCCATCGGGGCCAGGTTAAAGGGCGCATGAGGCGAATTATCATCCAACAGCCAGGGAAATGAGCGGCAGATTGGTAGAACAGCGGATTAAGAATTCGCATGTCGGAATAGTTTAGTCGGTTAGAACAGCGGGATCATAATTCGCACACGGGGGTTCAAATCCCTCTTCCGATAGGAACTTTCGGATAAGAATTGAACCTACGGGAGGCAAAAAAAAGATATATATATCGTTTTTTTGCTGGTCACTAACCTTATCCTAAATCTCCTTCTTCTATCACAGAACACGGTAAAGAAAGATTTACCATGGATAACTAGAAATGCAACATAATCAATCAATCATCATAGATAATTCATTAAAATACATAGAGACTCAAATTGCTAAAATACATAGAGACTCAAATTGCATAGAACGGCGGCATCACCTTTAGGTTTCATTCTAGATCTTGTTCACGAACGTTGTGGCTATACTCTTATGTTCTATCAACAAAGTAGAATTAGCCGTTATGCTAGTAGCTTATGAATCATCATAGATAATTCATTGTTGTAGCTCCACAAATGGGAACGCGCGCGAATGGTTCGTTGCTCCGGCTTGCTGCAGGAGAAATTGAAGTAGGTCTACATGGCTTGCTGAAGAGAAGCGGTATCACCGGCGGCAAGTAGCCGACGCGTGGCCTGCGGCATCCATTATTTATGTGGAGCTAGAGGGGCGCTTCTTAGAACAACCATAACAACCATAAGGGCGCTTCTTAGAACAACCATGAACAACCATAAGGCCGCAGGGCGCAGCAAATCGAAATAAAGTCAAGTTGGCGATGGCGGCGATTCTCGCCCTGTGATTGGCGGCGCTGGCGGCGATTCTCGCCCTGTGATTATTCTCGCCGAAGAGCACCTGTGTATTCGGCGCTGGCGGCGCTTTGCGCCCTTGTTGACTCTATTCATCAATTATTCTAAAACGCGTTACAAAGTGATGAACAATCAATCGCGGGGCCGAAGGTTCTAGGGGACTAAGCTCGCCAAATAGTACTATGCAACACTCGGCGCCTACGGATGGATCATCATAGAGACTCGCAAGAAAAAAATGACATATTTCTAATAAAGAACTCTACTATAATATAATGAATCATTTTCGATGAATCATCATATATAATAGACTAAAAATCCACCGCTACGCGCTTCCGGGCACTACCCTTGTTGACTCTATCCATCAATCGCTACGCGCTTCCGGGCACTATGGTAAGACATGAAAACACCCGATCCCATTCCGACCTCGAAATGTGAAATCGTCTTACGCTATATGTACTGATTTATCAATTTCGGGAGACATGGTCCAGGCCCGGACAACGTCCAATTTCAATTATAATAAAATAACTATAATTCTGTCATCACGTAATCTCACAATAGTAATAACGTGATGACAAGCTATTAGTACGTCATTTCATAGTAATAATAATCACAATAATGTGATGATAAGATAGACTATTTTTTAATGTTTTTTTTTCATTCTAATCTGTCATCACGTGATCTCATAATAATAGTAACATGATGACAACAAAAAAAAGGGAACTGCTGCGCAAAAAGAAATATTTTGAAATATTTTGCGGCGCCGTTGAAGAAAACCTTATTATGTGCGCGGGATAGAGTAATTGGTAACTCGTCAGGCTCAT